GACTCGAAAAATTGACTGATTTCATTTCAAAAATAAGATTATCGATTTCCATTCCCTATCGGAGTTAATCAATATAAAATGGAATTCTCGACGCTTTGAGAATCTAGAATATATAAAAAACTCTTTTGTTTACCTTACCAAATTCGAAACAAAAAGAAGACTTTCTTTTTATTAACAAAAAAACACAAGATACTCGATTTTTTTTAGTATATCTTTTCATTTTCAAGGTGGGGAGTATTATTTTCCCCATCAACCTATTTCTTCCAATAATATAAGTTTTTATTTTTTCTATATATTCACTTTCTCTATATCTATAGAAGAGCGAATATCTTTCGTTACTAAAATAATGGAAACTAAAATTATAAACCCTTTTGTGTAACTTTCTTACTTTTCGATTTCCTCGAAATTCCTATATAAACCGCCCTAATATCTATTGTGATGAATCCATTCAAAAATACTTATTGAAATTATTCTGGATAAAAAATGTGTCAGTTGTGAATGATTCAAAATGGATTTTTTTTTATTAATATTAATTGATAAACTGTATTTTTTGTTTTCGATTTTTGAGATCAACTAAATTTTGAAATAGGTCATTAAAACAAAAATTTGAGTTCTCTCCCTTAATTGAATTGATAGTAGGATTTTTTCATTTTGCAAGAATTCAAGTTGAAGAGAGTATAAAATAAGATGCACGAAATAAAAATGAAGACTCTAAACTAAAATAATGAACCTTCAAATATCTATGTTGAAGAAATTTTTATTCATAAATTTTAATCTTTCCTAAAAAATATTGCAACCAATCGAATTCTTAAATCTAGACGATTGCTTATTCATAGACTATTATGAGTTTAAGATAAGCCGCTATGGTGAAATTGGTAGACACGCTGCTCTTAGGAAGCAGTGCTAGAGCATCTCGGTTCGAGTCCGAGTGGCGGCATGTCATCTCCTAAAAAAAGTAAATAGATCCTATAATGAATCCAACCCTACATATGGATTTTATAATTAAAGGACTCCTATAATCTTATGATATTTTCAACCTTAGAGCATATATTAACTCATATTTCTTTTTCGCTCGTTTCAATTGTACTTATAATTCATTTGATAACTTTTTTAGTCGATGAAATCGTAAAACTATATGATTCATCCGAAAAGGGCATGATAATGAATTTGTTCTCTATAACAGGATTATTAATTACTCGTTGGATTTATTCGGAACATTTTCCACTAAGTGATTTATATGAATCATTAATTTTCCTTTCCTGGAGTTTTTCCCTTATTCATATAGTTCCGTATTTAAAAAAAAATAAAAATATTCTAAGCACAATAATTGGCCCAAGTGCTATTTTTACCCAAGGCTTTGCTACTTCAGGTCTTTTAACTGAAATACACAAATCTACAATATTAGTACCAGCTCTTCAATCTGAGTGGTTAATAATGCACGTAAGTACGATGATATTAGGCTACGCTGCCCTTTTATGTGGATCATTATTATCAGTATCACTTATAGTCATTACAGTTAGAAAAAATAAAAAGTTTTTTGCTACGAGTAATCGTTTTTTAAATTTCAATGGTTCCTTTTTCTTTGGTGAAATCGAATACATGAACGAAGGAAGTAATATTTTTAAAAATACTTCTCTTTTTAATTATTACAGGTCCCAATTGATTCAACAATTGGATTATTGGAGTTATCGGGTTATTAGTCTAGGATTTATCTTTTTAACCATAGGAATTCTTTCTGGAGCAGTATGGGCTAACGAAGCATGGGGATCTTATTGGAGTTGGGACCCAAAAGAAACTTGGGCTCTTATTACTTGGATCGTATTCGCGATTTATTTACATACTCGAACAAATATAAAATTGCAGGGTACCAATTCAGCAATTTTGGCGTCTATTGGATTTCTTATAATTTGGATATGCTATTTTGGGATAAATCTATTAGGAATAGGACTACATAGTTATGGTTTATTTACATTAACATATAATTGAATTAAACACAATTAATTTAAGGGGTTATGATGAATAGGAATAGAAAAGTGGACAACACATATCAGATAAAAAAAAACTTTGTGTGAACAGGTGAGAACCCTGTGAATTTAATAGTGTAGTGATTCACAAGATTCTCACCTGTTCAAATTTATTCTTTTTACTTAACCTAAGAAAAGAAAAAAAAACCTCTTTTTTTCATTGTACAACGAACATAAAAAATAATATTTTTTTCTTTTTTATTCATCAAAACTATCCATAAAAAGAATTAGATAGAATAACTTCAACCTTTTCAACTGATAGTGAAAGAACAAAATCAGGATACATACCAATACCTAGTACGGGTAAAAAAATAGAGATCAAAAGAAATAACTCTCGCGGTCCAGAATCAAAAAAATAAAAAGTTGGTACATTAAATATCTTGTATCCATAGAACATCTGGCGTAACATAGATAATAAATAAATAGGAGTTAATATGATTCCAATTGCCATTACAAAAGTAATTAGTAGTTTTGTCATTAAAAAATATTTTGTACTAGTAAGTAGTCCAAAAAAGACTATTAATTCGGCAATAAAACCACTCATACCTGGTAATGCAAGGGAGGCCATCGAAAAGCTACTGAACATCGTGAAAATTTTTGGCATTGGGATAGCTATTCCACCCATCTCGTCAAGATACATAAGACGTATTCTATCATAAGTAGTTCCGGCCAAGAAAAAGAGTGCAGCACCAATAAATCCATGAGAGATTATTTGTAAAAGGGCTCCGCCGAGCCCCATATCAGTGATAGAACCAATTCCTATAATTATGAAACCCATATGTGATACAGAGGAATAAGCTATTCTTTTTTTTAAATTCCGTTGACCCAGAGATGTTGAAGCTGCATAGATTATTTGCATTGCACCTACTATCATCAACCAAGGAGAAAATATAGAATGAGCATGAGGAAATAATTCCATATTGATTCGAACTAATCCATACGCTCCCATTTTTAATAAGATTCCGGCTAGAAGCATACAAGTACTATAATGTGCTTCTCCATGGGTATCTGGTAACCATGTATGTAGGGGTATGATTGGCAATTTGACAGCAAAAGCAATAAAAAATCCAATATATAATAGTATTTCCAAGCCCACAGGATAGGGCTGATTAGCTAATATTTCAAAATTGAGTGTTGGTTCATTAGAACCATATAAACCGATACCCAGAACTCCCATTAAAAGAAAAACGGAACCACCCGCTGTATACAAAATAAATTTTGTAGCTGAGTACAGACGTTTTTTTCCTCCCCACATGGATACAAGTAGATAAACGGGAATTAATTCTAACTCCCACATCAGGAAAAAAAGTAAAAGGTCCCGAGAAGAAAATAATCCTATTTTCCCACTGTACATTGCTAACATCAGAAAATGAAATAATCGAGAATCTTGAGTAACAGGCCGAGCCGCTAAAGTAGCTAAAGTCGTGATGAATCCCGTCAGTAAAATAGGTCCTATAGAAAGTCCATCTATTCCTAATCTCCAATGAAAATAAAAAAAAGAGATCCATTGGAAATCCTCCACTAGTTGGATTAATGGATCATCCAATTGAAAATGATAACAGAATGCATAAGTCGTTAGAAGAAGTTCTAAAATACATATACATATAGTATACCAACGGATTATTTGATTTCCTATATGTGGAAGAAAGAAAATTAATGAACCTGCAGATATTGGCAAAACTACAATTATTGTTAATAAAGGAAAATGATTCGTGGTAAAGACAAGATACATTTGGGCCAGAAAAATCCGTGCTCAAAATAAAAATATTTTGAGCACGGATTTTGTCGGTAAAAAAAGATGGATTCAAGGAGAGTTTTATGGAACGTATCAATAAGCTAGACCCATACTACGAGTTGTTTCTTGCGATAAATAAACTCGAACACTCAAGAAATCGGTCGGACAAGCAGATTCACATCGCTTACAACCAACACAGTCTTCGGTCCTTGGAGCAGAAGCGATTTGTTTAGCTTTACATCCGTCCCAGGGTATCATTTCTAATACATCAGTGGGGCACGCTCGAACACATTGAGTACATCCTATACATGTATCATAAATCTTTACTGAATGTGACATTATATTTATACAGTTTTGAACATCATAAGATTTCGATCTAGTAAACTAACTTAGAAATGGATCCTATATTTAGATACCGGACGAATCAATGAGTGATCAGAATCAATCTACTTCCGAATTGATTTAGGAGCTAGGGCCAAAATACTTTGATTTCTTCTTTTTTTGCAACCATGATCATACTTTACCTATCAAACCTGCTAATTTGAATTAATTTATGACTATTCGAATTTTTATTTATATGATTAATACTATTTATTCAACAAATTTGATTGGTTAATACGAGTTGATTTTCTGTTACGATAAATTGATGAAACAATAGCGGGTCCAATAGCTGCTTCAGCGGCTGCAATAGCTATAACAAAAATTGAGAAAATGTCTCCTCTTAATTGACGATTATCAAAAATATCAGAAAATGTTACAAAATTTATATTAACTGAATTTAATATAAGTTCAAGACACATAAGGGCTCTAATCATATTCCGACTTGTGATCAATCCATAAATACCAATAGAAAATAAATAGGCACTCAAAACAAGTACATGTTCCAGCATCATTAACCAACTCCTTATCAATCTTGATTCCTTTCAATCTGAACAATAATTCAATCGATTCTAACAAGTAGGAAACAAGGGAATATATTAGATTAGTAATAGATCGGTAGATTTCTATTTTAGACAGGAACTAAAAGGATTATAACATTCCTTTTTCGTTGATTCTATTTGAATTCTTCGTTTTAAAGATTTATTATTGACGAGCTATAACAATTGCACCTATTAAAGCAACTAAAAGAATTATTGAAATGAGTTCAAATGGAAGAAAAAAATCTGTTGATAAATGAATTCCAATTTGTTGACTATTACTTATCAAATCTTGCTCTAGAATCTGGTTTGATTTTGTAGTCCAAATGATCCCATACCACGACGTATCTGGAATAATAGTAATTAGTGAAATAAAAAGACTTGTACAAACCATTGAAGTAACTCCATTCCCAACGGTCCAAAGAGAAAAATCTTTGTAATATTCTGACCCATTCATGAACATCACAGCAAAAATGATTAAAACATTTATAGCTCCTACATAAATAAGAAGCTGCGCAGCAGCTACAAAATACGAATTTGATAGAATATAGAATAAGGATATACAAAAAAGAACAAATCCCAATGAAAAGGCCGAATAAATTGGATTCGGAAGTAATACTACTCCCAGACTTCCTAATATAAGACCCGATCCCAAAAATACTAAAATAAAATCATGTATTGGTGCAGGTAAATCCATTTTATTTTATAGAAAAAAAAGAAATCGAAATATTTCATGACTTTATTGACCTGACCAGGAAAGAGGAGGTTATCAGGATACTTCTTAATCTTAATTGACTGAAATTTGAATGGGGGTGATGTGGATTGATGTAGATACAGTTATGGGGCTACTATATTATCGAAAGCAGAGTTTAAAACTATTGAAATCATATTCGAATATAAATTTATTTTCAATTCAAATTAAACCACAATTATCGCCAAGTAATCGCTCATTTGTATTGACCAAGCAAAAACCTCATTCCCTAATTCAAGAAAAAAACAACTTTTGAATCTAAAGGAATGTTTTTTGAATAGCGATTTTATACATTTTTTATTTGAGGTGAATTCGAGGAAATTGTTCGAATTGTATAATCGTCAATTATTGCCACCGGTAACCGACCTAAAGCAATTTGATTATAATTCAATTCATGACGATCATAAGTGGAAAGCTCATATTCTTCAGTCATTGATAAACAATTTGTTGGACAATACTCAACGCAATTACCACAAAATATACAGATTCCAAAATCAATACTGTAATTAAGTAATCGTTTCTTTCGAATATCAGATTCCAATTTCCAATCAACAACAGGTAAATCTATAGGACATACGCGAACACATACTTCACAAGCAATGCATTTATCAAATTCAAAGTGGATTCGGCCTCGGAAACGTTCTGATGTGATCAATTTTTCGTAGGGGTATTGAATAGTTACAGGTAAACGATTCACGTGGGACAAGGTAATCATGAAACCTTGACCAATGTACCTGGCAGCTCGTAGTGTTTGTTGACTAGAATTTAAGAACTCAATTAACATAGGGAACATATCGAATATCTATAAATAAATTGATACTTGTTTCTTTCTCTTGTTTCAGATAAGTTGTGAATAGGGAATTCTTTTACAGTGAAAGAAGTTGGGACGAAGTTGTTAATAATAAATTACCTAGCGAAATAGGTAAAAGAAATTTCCATCCAAGATTTAAAAGTTGGTCTATTCTCAGTCTCGGTAAAGTCCATCTTGTTGCAATAGAAATGAACAAGAACAAATAAGTTTTAGCTAATGTAATAAAGATATCGATTATTGTTCCAAAAACCTTACTTCTTTTTTTAATGTCAAAAAGCTCAGGAACGAATATGTATGGAATAGAAAGATTCCAACCCCCAAAGTAAAGAACTGTTACAAATAATGAAGAAACAAGTAGATTTAGATATGAAGCAACATAAAATAAACCAAATTTTATACCTGAATATTCGGTTTGATAACCTGTTACTAATTCTTCTTCTGCTTCTGGTAAATCAAAGGGTAATCTCTCACACTCGGCTAGAGAAGAAATTAGAAAAACTATAAATCCTATAGGTTGCCGCCACAAATTCCACCCCCAAAAACCATATTTTGACTGCGCTTCAACTATATCAACTGTACTTGAACTATTAGATAATCATAGTCGACGATAACATCACTGCTCCCGTCGCTATTACAGAACCGTACATGAGATTTTCACCTCATACGGCTCCTCATAGGTCACAAATAAGGACCTTTCTATATTATTTTTTTGTGTTTATAAGATCGCTCGAGAGTCAAACGCTTATTCTAAGGTTTCGAATTAGACCAATGAAATTCTGTCTGCTAGATTTCGAATAAATAAAGTGCTTCTGGATTGATCTCATCTTTTAAGAATTTTCATTTTTCTTTGTTGATTAAAAACTTTATCCTTGAATAAAAAAAGGCTTTTTAGACGAATATCACATAGATATCTCAACCTATCATTTTCGATTACGAAAAAGAATTAGCGATTGCATTTCATAATAAGAATTCTATCTTTCTAAATAAAGATAGGTATGAATAAAAAAAAAGATCTCTTTTGCAATTCTAGTCTTTCTATTTTATTTCGTTCCTATTCTCCTTTCTCAAAAAAAAAGGGACTTTATCCAAAGTAAAAGATTTCTTCGTTCTTGATAGTTATTTACTTAATCGGTGGATAGGAACATACTCTAGATCTAAATTGTGGGGGGTACTTCTTAATCATTTCTACCAACTTAAAGCCCGAACTCAAATTCCTTTTCTATAAAGAAATATCCTATATGGACAATTTCCAGAATCTCTATTATTAATCCTTTGTGTATCTTGGTCTTCCTAACCATCCACACATTTTGTTTGAATCTCCCATTAGGGCAATCGCTATGTTAATAGATGGTAAAAACCCCATAAGTTGATCTTTTGAACCCGCTTCAAGTCATGATGACTAATCAACTAATCTTGGGGTAAACAGTCTCGACTGCTTATGTCTTTACTTTCACTTAATTCTTGTACATAGGAAATGAGATTGAATTCCTTTAACAGCAAATCTTTAAGCCATTTTATTTCACTCATATAACTATCTGGTTTATTTTATCAACCCAAATGATGAATAAAAAAATATAAAATATATATTCAGTTCATTTAACTTTCTTGCTAGAAATAAAAGAAATAGGGGAATTTTTATGTCTCACTGAATCACACGTAGAGATATTGATAATACACATAGAGTTAATGGTATTTCATAACTAATTGATTGAGCAGCAGCCCTTAATCCACCTAAAAAGGAATATTTATTATTTGATCCATATCCCGACATAAGAAGTCCAACGGGAGCAAGGCTTGAAATGGCGATCCATAAAAAAACACCAATACTAAGATCAGCTAGAATAAGTCGATAGCTAAAAGGAATTACTGAATAACTTAGTAAAATGGATATGACCACTATGGATGGCCCGATACTGAATAAACGAGTATCGCCTCTAGATGGAATAAGATTCTCTTTGAAAAGTAGCTTTGTACCATCTGCTAAAGCTTGAAGAATTCCTAAAGGCCCAGCGTATTCAGGTCCAATACGTTGTTGTATTCCTGCAGATATTTCTCTTTCTAACCAAACAATTACTAGTACACCTAGTGTGATTCCTAATACAAGAGTAAAAATAGGGACAAGCATCCATATGATCCTATAGACCTCTTTTAAGGATTCCAATCTGGAAAAAGAATTGATAGTTTGTATTTCAGTTGTATCAATTATCATATCAACGATCAACTTCTCCCATAATGATATCTATGCTACCTAGTATCGTCATAATATCAGCCAATTTCATTCTTTTAACTAACTGAGGAAGAATTTGCAAGTTGATAAAACCCGGTGGTCGAATTTTCCATCTCCAAGGAAAAACACTCTGATCTCCTATCATAAAAATTCCCAATTCGCCTTTTGGTGCTTCAACTCTTACATAAAGTTCTTGTTTCGACAATTCAAAAGTTGTAGAAGGTTTTTTACTAATAAATCGATATTGAAAATCATTCCATTCAGGGTTTTTTATTCTATAAAAGCGTCGGATTTCTAAATTCTCATAGGGTCCCCCTGGAATTCCTTCCAGGGCCTGTTGAATAATTTTTATGGATTCTGTCATTTCACTGATTCGTACTAAATAACGCGCTAATGAATCCCCTTCTTTTTGCCATTGAACCTCCCAATCAAATTCGTCGTAACACTCATAACGATCAACTTTACGAAGATCCCATTGTATTCCGGAAGCTCGTAGCATTGATCCTGATAAACCCCAATTTAGTGCTTCTTCTGCGCCAATAATGCCTACGCCTTCAACTCGTTCTAAAAAAATAGGATTCCGTGTAATAAGCTTTTGATATTCAGCAACCCCGGTTAAAAAATAATCGCAAAAATCCAAACATTTATCTATCCAGCCATGAGGTAGATCAGCAGCTACTCCTCCGATACGAAAATAATTATGCATCATGCGCATACCGGTGGAAGCTTCGAATAGGTCATATATCAATTCTCGTTCTCGAAAAATATAGAAGAAAGGGGTCTGTGCCCCAATATCTGCCATAAAAGGGCCAAGCCATAACAAATGGGAAGCGATACGACTCAATTCCAACATAATAGCTCTGATATAGCTAGCCCTTTGAGGTACTTGAATATTACCTAGCTGTTCCGGTCCATTTACAGTTATTGCTTCTGTGAACATAGTAGCTAAATAATCCCAGCGCGTTACATAAGGCAAATATTGTATAATTGTTCGATTTTCCGCAATTTTTTCCATCCCTCTATGTAAATAACCCAATATGGGTTCACAGTCAATAACATCTTCACCGTCGAGAGTAACTATCAGTCGAAGAACACCATGCATTGATGGGTGGTGAGGGCCCATGTTGACTATCATGAGGTCTTTTCTTGTAGTTGATGCAATCATAAGTTTTTTTCCCGAGTCATTCTTCCATGCGTTTCTGAAAGTAAAAAGAAGTTCATCAAAATGGAAATGAATAAGTTTAAATGGTATCACACTTCAAATTAACGAGTTTTTCTTTCTCGAATACCCAACTCACCGATTAATTCTTTATAACGCCCTATATTCTTTTTTGACAAATAAGCCAGCAGCCGTTGACGTTTTCCTAAAATTTTTCGCAAACCTCTCTGAGATGAAGAGTCCTTTTTGTGCAATTCCAAATGTGAAGTAAGTCTCCTTATTTTATTGGTGAAACTTAATACTTGAAATTCAACAGACCCTCTGTTTTCTTCGTTTTCTTTTTGATAAATAATCGAAATGAATGAATTTTTGACCATAAAAAAATGCCTTTGCCCCCTTTTTTTACAGATATGGTTTTACTGATCAGTAATAATAATGCCATTCATTTTAATGTGGTATATACAATAATAAAATTTATGAACTCCTATTTTTCTGAAGTCAAATCAATCAATCCAATTTTAAATTGGATTTAGATAGAGGATAGATAAAGGATTGGTACTTTTTCGCATCGAAGAATTTAGACCGAAAATGAAGCAGGTTCTGTTGATTTCTTTTGCGATCTAATTGAGACAAATTTCGTATTGGCTATTCGAATGAAATGTAAGACATGTGATGTGTGTATTTGGTTGCTTTCATATACCCTATAAGCATATAGTAAGCATATAAGTATATAGTAAGCATATAGTGAAAAAGTGTATTATTCACGAATTAAAAATTCGTGGATACATCTGTATCCTTAATATACAAAACTGACTGCCATTGTTGGTATCAAACCAAGAACGATTCATACAAGCTAAATCTTCTAATCGATAATTAGGCCAAAGAAAAAGCTTTAATTTAATTAATTTATTTTTCTTTCTATCCAGATGTTTATTATCAGCCGAAACTTGGTTGCTGTTTTTTACGTTCTTCTCGTTCCAAAATACTGAATTTATATCTACACCATTCCTACTCTTTGAATTGAAACAAATCAGAATTCTCAATTTTCTACGACATCTAAACGATAAAATATTTTCAGGAACAGGCAAATCTAAATGAGCTTTGTGCCTAGTTTCAGTTATTCTTTGATGTGGTGAACTAGCTTCATAAAAATGATTCTTAGAAACATATCTTTGTTCTTGGTATTTTTGATTAGTTTGGTGCTTACTCTTATGAAATAAGGAAATACCTATGATTTGATACATAATAAATTGTCCATCGTCGTTTCCAGGCAAATGAATGGGGTCTATAATCAATACTCCCTTTTTCATCAATTCTGTAGGAGTTAAACTCTTCTGAATCAACATTTTATCCAAACTCATTTCTCTCTTTTGAATTGAGGATATAATAATTTTTCTTGGATCTATCAGTCTAAGGAGGAGACAATATACCTTGATATTATTGATCATTTTTTGATTCAAAGTATCATCCCATCTCAATTGAAAAAGCAAATAGCGTTTAAGGAATAAATCTAGTTCTGCTTCTGTGTTACTTTTGTATTGTTTTTGCTTTTTACCTTTTTTCATGTCTGATCTTTCATAATTTTCTTCAATGTCTTTTTCTTGTGAAAGAATAGAGGGAAGGTATCTTCGGCCTGTGTATTTTTTTTGTTCTTGATTTCGATGATTTTTAGTCGATGGTATCAAAAAACTTCTTTTTTTATTTCTATTCAAATTTAAAAGAAGTAATTTACTTGGTATAAACCAAGGTTTCGTTTTATATGCATTATAAAGTAACACAAATTCTGGGAAGAACCAAAGTTCAAGATTCGATATGGGATGCTTTAACATTTTTTCATTCATTCCCATCCAATCAAAAAATACTTTGTGGGAGTTTGGTGGATTGATTTCTGGAATAATAAGATAAAAAAGATCTTTTTTATTAATTATTTGAGAATTATTAGTACCAATCTGAGTATCTTGATTTATATTAGTATCGATCGCGATCCAGGTTTCAATATCTACCCTTTGTATAAGAGAAAAATTGATAATTTTCCAATCAAAATATTTTCTATCCGCAGTTTTTTCCATAGGTAGAATATCTACCTTTCCTAGAAAATTATTGATATAAATACTCCTCAGCATATCAAAAAGGGTGTCTTTATGTGTGTTATAAGAAATCTCTTGGTTCTTATTTACTTGAAACGGAGATCTAGAAAAAAAGCATTCTGTTTTATTTTCATAATTTAAAAATTTATATGATAAAAGATCATATATATAGTATTTTTGAAAATTATCTTTTTTATTCGATTTATTCACTAATGAATAGACTTCAATTTTTTGTTGTTTTTTGGAATCAATTAATTCGTTTTTTTCATATGAATGCCATTTGCTTAAATTTTCCTTTTTCGTCATACGACAGTGGCGAACTCTATTTCGCCACTTTTCTGATATTAATCTAGACCATCTCATCTGAGATAAATCGTAGTGATTATAGCTTTTCAACCATCCTTTCCATTGATTCATTTTATAACTCGAAACTCCTAATTTAAAATGAAACATCTCTTCTATCTCAAAAAAATCCTTTATTTCAGGCTTAAGAAAAAAACGGATTCCTTGATATTGAAGAATAGATCTTAATTTAGACGAGTTACTAACTTGGATTTTTGATAATTTGTAAAATACATATGCTTGTGACATGTAGGATAATGCATAAAAAGAATGTAAATTTTTTTTACTAATACTATCAAGTGGCTTTTTTTTAGTTGATAGAAATGGAATTGGATTTTTATTTTTTTTATTAATATTTTCTTGCTTTCTTTCGTTATTGTAAATGAATTTATCAATAATTTTTTTTGTTGATTTAAGAAAAAGTTCTATATTCATTCTGGGAATATT